TAGTAGAATTGATACCCTGAATCAAGAAGAAACATCATAAGAGTAGCTTTAGCTGAAACCTAAAATAGTCTTTTTTTTATAAAGATGAAAACATTGCTTTCAAAGGTAGCCCTTTACTCTTGAGCATGTGGATGGCGGATAGACTCAAACTCTTGGAAGATCCCGAAACACCACCATATAAACCTCAAGACTACCGTAATTTCTTTCACTTTGATAGGAGTTTGCCTTTCATATATATGTGAAAGTATGAAAGGGCTGCTCGACAAAAGGGTAAAAGAGGTCTTGGGGAATTGGCATGATCAGTTCATAGCAAGGGTCATAGCATGGGTGTGAAAGCCGGCTCCCCTCTTGTAGTGGTTCTTTCGGCACTTCCAGTCAGGGCCTGTTCACCATTCCAAGCAAGCCCGATCCGCTCATTCACAATTGGTAGACGTTCTATCTGACTGACGGGAGCTGTGTATTATAAGATTGAACCATTTGGTACGTAAGGGCTATATTCTCCGTGACATTGGCAAGGGCATTCCGTCTTCCTCTTGCTCTCAGTTCTGGGGGCTTGAACTTGGCCCAGGCCAGTACACATCATGGTACCGATAGCTTCGAAAGAGTCCCTCCGTAAATTCTACTTTGAAATCATTCGGCCGGCTGGGCTGGTTCGATGGCTGCATTGGGGTGAAGTAGGAGTTCCCATCGGCCCAAGTGGAGTCAACGCCAAGAAGGAAGATCAGTCCTTTGAGGCTGACGCCCGGGCTGCTGTAGAGGGTATAGGGCTGTAGGCCGGTGGGGGCAGAGTAGAAAAGGAATGGAATTTACTTTAAGGTGTGTACTTTCCGCACCTTTCTTTCTGGGCCAGTGATGCGGTCGGGTAGAGGACAGAGTGGTTGTGGAATATCCCAACTCATTAGGCGAAGAATGCTCTATTTCTCAATGGTCTTGAAATATAGATAGTGTACCGGGGAAGGTAATGCCAAAGGTTCGAATCGGATTTCGTTAGCTCTTATTCAGACCCGATCGAAGATCGAGAAAGAAGAGTCCCAAGCTTGACGTAAGGGCCGGGATAACATAGAAGAGGGAAAGGCCTTTTTGGAGCTATTTTCAAAGCAGCAAGGACCACCTCTCTTCTGTACAGGTCTTTGGCTCCCGGACAACCGATTGGGCCTTGAGACTCTCTATCAGGGAACGGTTCTAGACATTATAGAATGGAAATGCCCCTCCTCCACTCCTTGACATGACCACGCTACCGAAGTGGGACTTCGAATGGCATTTACGCCTTAACGGCGAACAATTTATTGCTTAAAGTGAGTCATGAGTTTCCTCGCTCGTACAGTACACCAGGGGAGCAGCTGGCTAGAAAGAATGGAATGCAGGTGAGTACCTAACACGTACACCAAGTCTTTCCACAGGAAGTGGTTAAGGAAGCTTCTTTAGCCCCTCTGCAACTTGCATCTTTGAAACTTTGGGGTATGCACCACCGGATCTAGGCCAGGTGACGGTGAGAAAGACTCAAATGGGGTCTTCAAGCCTACCTTTCTCATCCTCCTCGAAGACAAGGAAATTTGATATAATAGTATAAAAGAGGTACGGCTACTAAGCACACCGGAGTCGGGGATAGACCAATAGTCAAGTTCTAAGAGACCTTACTTTTGTGCAAAAAGACAGCCCGAAGCGAAGGCAGTAAAGGAAGTGTGGATGAACCAAGGAGCGAAAGCGAAGATCTTACCCTTTTCGTTAATGTCGATATGTGCCGCAGCAGCAAGACCAAAGACCATGACTCTTTCTTACGAATTTCCATCGGATTAAGGCAAAGCCCTTAGGCGCAGCTGAACCCTTCTCAAACCTTTTTTCCTTCTCCTTGCACATAGGAGCCCTCCCCAGGCATCTCTGTCTTTGGATCTCGCTATTTCGCTCATGCCTTCCTAAACTCCTGGCACGGACTCGCTCCCATGGTCTAGGGCCAATTCTAGTCATCGGTCTACTCGGACCCCTTTCCCGCGCCTTGAAAGACCCCAAGCTACGGCTTAGCGGGATAAAGGCAGGAAAGAAGACTACACGATAGAAGCGGAATAACTGCTCTTTCCCTGCCGGCCTTACTTAAACTAAGTCCAACTACAACTCCTAACCCTGTGGGAAGTGTACAGCGCTGGAATGCCTCATTCTCATTTAATCTGCTTCTTCATCGGACAAGAAGAGGGGCTTTCAACTAGAACGGAGAGTTGTTGATTGGGGTTTGCATATATAAGACAGAACAAGTGTACGGGTTGGCCGGTCAGACCAAATCCTAATTAGAGGGGTGCAGCTCCCGATGCTATTCAAGAAAAATAGGTAAAGGGCGAAGGCCACCTGTACGGGCTATTAGTCGGGTGGAGGGGTCTATTCGTCTGTATGTACCGGGGAATGTACTGCTATTGATAGCGTCATTTAATGCAATAGCGAACTATTAGCAAGAAAAAGAGAGTTTATCTACGGTGGTGGGGCCCTGGATGCGTTAGCGATCGTCACATCGGGGGAACTTTCATCATTTCGTCACTGGTCGACCTTTTCATCAAAAAAATAGAAAGAAGTTGGCGGTTGATTGAAGCAAAAGTTTCTTCGATTCCTATTTGTCCATACCTTATGTAAGAAAGAAGGAAAAAGGGAATCACCGCCATAAGATCCGATTCTACAATTCGATCCAGTCGCTCCTGGTGACCTCTGTGAGTTCTTTTTTGAGTAGCTCGGTAGCTTGACCAAGAGGTTGTGAGGGTGAAATTCCTCTTTCCTTTTTCAGATTATGATTATGGGTAGACTGAAACTGAAGAAAAAGCGAGAGACAGCTTTCCTTGAAAGGGAGTTCAGGTCTCCTCGGGGGCAGATCATACCATACATACATTCATTCCTTTCAAGAATGGCATTCTCCTTCCATTTCCATGTCGGCGAAGACGCTATTCTATCTTATTGAATTCGGCATAGCCCCTCTTTTCCTTGAATAGGTTCTTATCTTCTGCTTCTGAGCCTGAATTGACTGACGACAGCGGATTCCCTATTATAGCCTTATAATAAAGGCAGTCCGCTCTGGCATAAGCTTTGTTTTCCTCGACCTTTGGATTGATTTAGAGGTAATGGAATCTCTCCTTAGGCAGCGCTTTCAGGATCGGCTGTATAGGAATGTCACTGGCTAACAAAAGGGGAAGAAAAATAGGAATAGGGGGAGATATACTTTTTCTTACTAGTGCATAAGTAAAGGCCTGGGACGAGAACTCAAACTCAAATTAAAACCCCGGGGAGAAAGACTATATATAAGGGAATCTTATCTAAAATCTAAAACCAGGGAAAGGTGAAAGGGCTGCGGATTAGCTTAGCACGAAGGCAGAAACTGGAACTGCAACTACATCGGCTGGATCAATGGGAACTCCCACAGGATAGACTGGACCGTATTCCCTCGCTTGTATGGAAGGAACCAAGTCGCTTGCCTCGTATGTACATGTACCACCATGGAAAGACTGATGAAGGGTAGCCCCCTTTCGATCGTTTGGATCCAAAAAAAAAGTGGTTTTGTTTGTTTTAGGATTGGCCTTTAACCTATTCCGACTATCAAAAACTGCCGAGAATGCTAACATAGGGGAGAAGGTATGAAATAACTCGAGAGCAAGCATCGACTAAATGGAAGGCAACCGCATGAAAGGGACTTGGCCTGAACCGACATGGAACGGAACTAGACTGGAAATGGACCGTAATGGCTCAATAGGGTTTCCTGATAGGAGACTCCTAGAAAGATTAGCTCGTTAGTTCCTTAAGAAGGGAAGAAAGAAGGACTAAACGGGATTGGCTGGAAGTGGGACTTATACTATACTTATACCGGTACTCTTATTTGAACGGTTACAGGGACCTCCTCAATCAATGGCAATAGCAGGAATGGAAGGCGATGGAATGAAACCTGATTGCAGGGAACGCTAAATAGCTGGGAAGTGGTACCTTTTCGTCGGAGAGTTGGTATTGGCTCCTTGTTTTCTGGTTGAATTATGTCCCGCCTATACTCATCCTGAATCCTGGTTCTATCTTCTCTTTAAGCCTATAAACGGATGGTCCTCTCGAAGGAGATAGAAAAGTCAAAGTTCCAGTTGCTCAAAGAGGTAAATTCCACTTTTCTTGTTCTCATTCCCTACTCTAAGTTGATAACCCTGTGAAATTGGATGATTTCTGGCCTATTGCATTATGTAATGTGATATTTTGATAGAAAAAATTATATAGAAAATCTTGGCTAACCGTTTGCTAGATGCAGTACAAGTTTTTGTTAGTCCTCATCAGTCGGCTTTTATAAAGAAGGGTAGGAACATCCTTTTCAACGTGCTGCTAGCACATGAATTAGTCAGGAACTTCCATCGGCAGAGAGGGAGAGAAAAGTTCTGCGAGGATATTCGAAATACGACTCAATCTATTGGGAAGCGGTGTTGATGTGTTTGGAAGCTATGGGATTCCCCAACATATTTTTATACTAGATCAGAATCAGAGAATGGTTCACCCTCGTCTTTCTTCAAAGGAGCTAGAGGCCTGCGACAGGCGCTCATGAGAGCCCTACCTATTCACCTTGGTTATGGAAATGCTCAGCCAAAAGTGATCCGAGGCAGCAGCAGAGAACAGACTTATTTCATCGTCAAGACCACACCACAGGATCTGCAAGTCTCCCATATCCGCTATGCGGACGATGTGCTGGTGTTCGCGGATTGCTCTATTAGAAATGCCAGATCTTTGAATAGGTTGTTGGATGATTTTCAGACTGTATCGGGACTCTCGATCAACAGGGCAAAATGTTCCATCACGTTTTCAGCCTCGGGAGCCGGAATGAAGAGAGGCGTGTTATAGATCCTCGGGTTTCAAGAAGTTCAGCTGCCTATCAAATATTTTTGACTGCAACTTATTTCAAGCAGGATAAAATATTCCTTCTATTCACACCCTACTTGAGTAGTTTTTCAAAAGAATTTGGAATTGGAACGCGCGTTGCGTTTCTTTCGTACGCGGGCAGGATGGAGCTGGTTAAATCGGTCTTATCTAGCTTCCTTATAAATATATATATATATTTATATATTTATATAATATATACAGGACTTATGTTTTTAACCTCCCCTAAAAACATATCTTTAGCAGAACTATCAGGAAGTTCTTCTGGTCGGGACCGGACCTAACTAAAAAATCTCATCAGCAGGTCTAAAACCCCGAAGGATGAGGGTGGTTTTCGGAAAGTTTAAGATTGGAACAAGGAAGCTATGGCTAAAAGATTTTGGATGCTGGTTTTTGGCAAGGTAATGCTAATTAGTCGTCTTGGGTTAAGAGAAAAGGAAAGATCTTCGCCGGAATTCTCTTTGGCAGGTGGACACGCCTAAATACTTGTTGGGGTATATATTCTCCGAATCAGAGATGATGTCATGGATGCAATTCGCTAGCAAATTGGAGACGGAACGAAGGGACGAGACAAAGTATTAACGGACAGAACCATTAGCTGCGAACAAGTCTGATTGAAGAAGAAGAAGGAGTGATGTGATCTTATCCGCTCTGCTCTTCTTAGCTCTCGAGGGGGGAAGGAGGTTCAATGCAATTGAATTGAAGGTGCAATGGAAGACGCTTGCCTCTAATTATCTTCTAATTCTATTGAAATTAGAATTGAGAATTAGAAAATGAAATAAAAAAAGAAAGTTCAGGTTGGATGTAATGAAATTGCCAAATTGAAGCATTAATAAAAAGTAAGAAAGCCAGGAGAGGAACATAAAGCCTACTCTGAATCCTTTGTTGAGGGGAGGTTGTATGTTAATTCAAGAAAAGCTTCTCTTTCTTTTTGGCAGAGGAAGGACTTAGTGTCCAAGCAGGCCGGTCTTCCTGAATGGCGAGAAGAAAAGAAGCTATTTTCTGCGCTGGGGCAGAGACGCTTGCTTTTCCTTCTTTCTTTTCTTTCTTTTTAGAAATGCTCTAACGCGGGAAACTTATTTCTGTTTTTGCTTTTGAATTGAGATTCTTGAGATTGGCATTGACTCGGTCTTCTTTGAGCTAAGAGTCATTACTATATTATGATTTCTTGCTAGCAAGAATAGAAGTGAAAGGAATAGAAAGAGGAGATCTCATTGAATCAGCTCGTGTGATAAGATCCCATGCAGTTAACTCGAAAGGAAATGGAAATGAGTGACTCTCGGGTGAACCAATTGCTTCAAGATAGGATTTGCTTAGCTTTCTTTCTTCCTGTCCTTTCCGGACTCTGTCGATGGTATGCTTTGGATGGCTTCTGGGTATGCTGTGTATGGTAGGCTTTCTCATCTGCCGGGAATGGTATGCTTTCTTATAGTAAATAGGTTTGTTCAAGGACAAGGACCGAAGCGAATCTTTTTCTTGAGAAATAGCGATATTTCAATAAGAAAGATTCAAAGGGCTTAGATTCGCAGGGCGCTAAGCTTATGATTTTTTCTCACAAAAGACAGGCACTCATATACATCACTTTGCACTTTTTAGCTTCCCCACAGTGTGGGAATGGTCTGGTCTTCTACTATACGTCCTTGCATTCCTGAACACGGACCACTTGCATCTCATCTGAGATTTTTTCTTTGTTCAAAAGAGACCTGCCAAACCTGTTGCTATGTCAGTACAAGCAGAACCAGCAGCCCCCATGAACAGCTTTATGGAGACGGCTCTCAAATCTTCTCTTTGTTTTTTCCTCCTTCTTCACAAGAGAGTCCGTCCTGTCATTAGCCCCATGAAGAGCTAAAATGGCTATGGATTTTTTTCCAGACTTTTATTAGCCGAACAAAAGAGGAAGACAGATTAGTCAGAGAAAGAGCTCCTCTGGTAAATTAGACCGTAGAGAACGAACGGCCTTCGGGTTCGGATCACGTAAATTTGACTAGGCTTTTAGAATGAAAAAGAAAGAGCACAGCTATTTTTGCCAGACAAGACTAGTCTTTTTTTCCGGTCAGCCAGCTAAACAAACAGGAAAGAGAAAGAGCAGAACAGAAAGAGTTCCAACAAGCGCGGTGAACTAAGTTAAATAAAGAGGTTTTCTTTCTGGACAGAACAGAGTATAGTAGCAAGACAAGAATACATCCATAGTCTAGTTTTGGAAGACTCAGGCGGCTATTAAGACAGCTTTTATTGGTACGCTCCCGAAGCCCCCTACCCTAAGACTCGATAGGCAAGTTCGGGTTCTGTTTCCACAAAGCCATTTACAGATGCCGAACTCATTACTCTGTTCACTTAATGAATGAACCGGGAGCGGTACCGACCATGGACTTCCTCCTTTAACTAGGAACTAATGGTAAGGTTGGGATCTCACTCCAACTTCCGCATTACTTCTTTAACATTGTAGGGGGGACCCGGAAATTCCTATCCTAGAGCTAACCCATGGATAGCCCCCCGTCATCCTTCTGTGAATAGCCCACAGGTAGTCGATGTATGTCTTAGTGCCCGTCTCTGGTCCTATCTCGCACTGAGAAGGGAAGTGGCGAAGGGAAAGACATAGTATTCTTTAGGGAACGACCCGGTTCGCCAAGTGGTATCGCGATTTAGCTGTTTTCGAAAGGGAAGATAGTCTTTGATCCGAAGCAGTTCTTGCTCAAGTTGACTTCTTCAGTGGCAAGAGCTTATGCCGAAAAGATAAAGTCAGAAGGTAAAGTAAAGAGTTTGCAGTCGACACGTTCAAGCTAGGCGAACTCCAGCCTTATTTTTTCTTCTACCGTTAACGCCACGGAAAGCATTCCAATTGCAGCTTTTTCTGTAACAGCTTCTTCTTTCTCAGATCCGGAATCGCCTCTACCCCTTTTGCCGGTTCCAGTAATAGGAGTTCTTTCCCAAAGAAGCATTTAACGATCTATGTCATATTAACCGATTCACCGACATTAGCCTTCGAAGACATGTAAAAAGACATGGTACGAATGGGATTGAGAAGGAGCTGTGAAAGAATGGGCTGCTAGAGAATAGGGAGCTCTTGAAGAAGAAGGCCAATTGGCTTCTAGCTGCCCTAGTTTTTCTACGAAGAGGAGGGTCGATGTGAATTGAGATGGCATTTAATAATCATCTATCGTAGGAGCTCTCACTCAGCCTGTCAGCTCAACCAGCAGCCGCTGCTGTGCTTTAGTGCATTAGTTTAGTGCCGTCGATTACTGAATTGACTGCTTGACTTTACTGCATTACCGGATCCGTCTTACCTTTCCTTTCTTGCCAATACCCGGAAGAATTGGACAAATTGAACTAAAGGACCGATTGGACATCTCCGAAGATGAGGAAGAGGAGCGTAGAAGACCAGGTATAGATGCCCTCGAATCTGCTGTTCACGAAGAAGCTCTTGAGGAAAGGAAGAGAAAGGGAATGATTGGACAAATAGACCTTGATTGATAAGGGCAGATATTGAATTACCTGAATTCCTATTTCTTTTTATTCTGCCTCGATTGAACATTAGTAAGGGAAGGAGTTTGGCACCTATGAGGTTCGTAGCCTTGCTTTAAAAGTAGTAAGGTGTCCCTAACACTCTCAATTGAATAAGAGAAGAAAGCGTAGAAAAGAGAGGTTTTTCTTCGAGGAGCCCGGGCCCAAATAAAGCAATGAGAAAGCGTCCGGACTTCTCTTTCTTTGTCGAGATTGGCTTTTTTTTTTTTCTAAAAAGGTAGGTAGAAGATCATTCAGAATCAAAGCATTCCAAGCCCAAGAGAAAAAAGAAGAAGGGGCGAAAAGAGTGTGGCGTGAGGAGGATTCTCGAATGGAGAATTTTCGATGTTAGAGGGTGCGGGGGCCGGAGCTGCTACAATTACATTAGCGGGAGCTGCTGTCTTGGCTTGCTTGGCAACGTCGCTAGTTCATTGATTCATTCCGTAGCGCGAAATCCATCATTGCCTAAACAAGGAAATTCTTAGGTTATGCCATCTTGGGATTTGCTCTAACAGAAGCCATTGCTTGCCCTAATGATGATCTTCTTCGTATTCATTCTGACAACTCTTCTGATCGAAGAAAGACCGCTTTCAGTCTTAGGTTCGTTCTTGCTATTACCCGACATCTACGAATAGCAAAATCTTTGATAGACAAGGAATTGATGCAGAGAATCGGCTCTTTTCTTAATTACCGAAAAAGCTACCTTTCCAAGAGTCAGGAGAGCCCAGAAAGTGACTGAACGACCTTCTCCTAGGGAATTCCCTGTCTCAGGTCCGATTCCTACTGACTTTCTTCTTGGTTTACTCGGACTTTTGACTCGAGTTCTCTCTATCTTCTTCAGTCATCTTGGTGCCTTGAGCTGGGAAAACTCCTAAGGGTATGGGATCGATTTCATTGTTGATGCCCTTCCCTGATCCTCCTCATTCCGTGAAGGCCTTTCCCACTCTTGCCAAAGGGCTTCCATTGGGATTAGTTGAATCAGTTTAGTTCTCTAACAAAGTTCCTTCTCTCTTCCCCTTGACCTGACTTTCTACTCCGGCTACAGAGCCTGATAAATGCCATGAAGCTTAGCCGAACTACTTGGCTTTGGCTCGGCTCAAAGAAAGAACTGGGTCACTGAGCGAACTCCCTTTTGAGCTAACTGCATCGGATATTCTCACTCGAGCGGAAACAATGGAATTAGCCGAAGATCACTTCACTACCTTTTGAGGTAAGAAGAGCTCCTATTTGAACTAACATCGGATACCTGCTTGAAGAAAACAAGAGTTGTGAACTCCTCCAACAAAGACAACTAGCCCTTCCCACAAAAGAAGGGAGGATCTTGGGATCTTTCATTCCTAGGGCTTAAAGACTCGCTTCGCATCTTTTGTCTTCGTCTTTCTGGCAATGGCAGCTAAGCTAGTTCAATAGAAGCTGGATTTCTACGTTCAAGCTCAGTTTAGCCAAGCCTTGAAAGCAGTCCAATACCAGCAGATTCAAGAGACCGTCTTCTCGTCTTCATCTGCACCGGAAAAGAGCAGAGTGATTAGCTTCTTTTTTTCCTCAAGGACAAGGACGAGAACGCCCATCTCAGAAGGCTACGCACCTTGCCTAGCTACAACATCTTTCGCATCGAGAAAGAGTAAGAATCAATCTCCTCGCTGATTCAACAATCGCTACTATTCTTTTTCAACGAAAACAATCAGCAAGAGTCGACAAGAGAACGAGAGCGGATGAAATAGAAGCAGAGGCGTGAAAAGCTAAAGAAAAGACCTCCCTAGAGCTAGATTCAACTTCCCCCGGGCTTGACCGAGGAAAGAAAATCGAAGTCAGTGTGTTAAGCAATGTGGCATTTTCATTTCACTTCTTGGCCTGGACACTCTCTTCGTATAAGGTCTTAGCTTGGTCACTCTATTAAGCTTTCCCATCTCATAAGGCAAGTCTATTGAATGGGGTACGAAAGATTGCTATTCAAAGCATCGTTAAGAGTTCTGCCTTCTAGGGAGTAGTCAAGATAAGATGACTCTGATCTTTCCTTCTATGGAAAGGATGTGAGCTTCTCGCCTACTGATCTTACTCAAAAAGAGTCAATGGCAGCGGACGCATCAATAGCAGCAGACGCAGAGGAAGAAATCCTTGAGGGCTAAGATGCTGACTTTGCCGTGGAAAGAGTAATGAGAGGAAAGCCTTGACCTTCCCTTGTTCTACCCTTCGAACTCGGAGATTGAAAGGTGATTGAATAGGAAGATAACTCTATGCAGCGACAGAAGCAAGATCTCCATATGTTGATAGATACCCGAGAGACTGAGTCCTTTCCTTAAGGCATGCCCCTACTCAACTTCCTATTGCAAATGCCAAAGCACCAAGAGCGGCAACTCCAAGTTCTTTCATACCCTCAGGGAAAAGAGCTAACTGCTTCGGGAGAGGCGACTTCTCTTTCACTTCATTCACGGGAGACCTACCAAATCTGCGCATTTCTATAAGTCATGGTCACATGTCTTGTGAACATTCAACCATCAAGAGTGAAGGTCAAAGGAATGCTTTTCTCACCGGAATTTCTTCTGGCACTTTTTTCTTTGGAACCCGAGCTAATTCTTTTAGATCTTCACTTCAATCATAGGAAGCAGAGAGGACTGGATCTGGATACCGTAAGGCACATGCAACAACACGAAAAGCGTCGGAAAAGGGGATGTGACCATGAAGAGGTTGGGCTGGTTTTGAGCTGCCCTTAGACCGATTCTCTCTTTCGGTAGCAGACACCTAGATAGGCTAGGCTGGGAAACCTTATTCGATACGATAGGACAGGTTTTCAAAGCAAGGCCTGGGTCGAGAGCCCATTTCATATTCTCCGGTTCCATTCCAGATCGAGCGAGCCAATTGATTGATCTTTCACCGGGGAGAAAACAGCAGGAACAGCAAACGGAGAGATCAGAAAAGGAAAGGGTTGTAAATGAAAACTGGGTTGGAGCAATCAAATTATTCAAAAGGGGTTTAATCCTATTGGCTATGACTTTAGTTAAAATCTTATACACCACGTTGCATAAGCCTATAGGACGGAACTGATTAATATAATCAGGCTTAGGAGCCTTGGGGATGAGACAAATATTTGTCAGATTCCAATCTTTAGGAAAAGCTCCAGTAGCAAAAGCATTTTTCATTATAAAGGTAATCGCAGGAGCGGGCCAAAACTTTTTTCAAAATACAGCTTGCAGGCCATCAGGGCCTGGGGCTTTAAAAGGGTGCATACTGAAAAAAATGAATTTCCTCATTAGAAAAATTTTTATTCAAAGTCACAGCTACTGAAGGAGCAATAGTAGGAGTGAAAACTGGGATAGGGTCCCTACTAGCTTGCTCATCCTCACAAGAATATAGCTTATAAAAGTACTCACGGGCCTTGTCCCTTAGCTAATTTTGATCATGGCACCAAGAGCCATCAGAATTTCTAAGAGCAACAATCCCATTTTTTCTTCTCTTGACCATAGTCGAGACATGATAAAATTGAGTGTTACGATCCCCAGACAACATCCAACGCACCCTATTTGGTACCACAACAATGATTCTTGTTTTAAAATACGATTGTATTGGTTAATCAAATCACGCTAACGCTCAATAATAAAATTAGAAGGTGTCCCCTATCTAAGGCTTTTTGAATCCCAGCAATCCTAGTTAGGAGACGTCTCTTATTCCTAAACTGGTTCCCAAACGTATGAAGATTCCAGTCTTTAGTAGCCTGCACCATGGCCGGAAGAAGCTCGGGAAGGGAAAGATTACTTTGATGCCAGACTTGATTAACAAGATCTTTATATCTATCGTCTAAAAGCCAACAAGCCTCAAAACGAAAAGGACGAAGATGGGGGTTAGGAATAGGAATACCTGATAAATCCACCAATAATGGACAATGATCAGAATAAGTACGAGGGAGATGTTGAACAATGGCCTCTGGAAATAGCAGTCTCCAATCAGCATTAGAAAGGGCACGGTCTAATCTTTCTTTGACATGCCCAAGACCAGGCCGAAGGTTGCTCCAGGTAAAGCGCGGACCGGAGAATCCAAGATCAATCAAATTGCAGCTGGAAATCCAATTAGCGAATCTACTACAGTGGAAAGACCGAGCAGCTCTCCCTCCTAACTTCTCATCTGCATCGCTA